AAGAAGTCCGGCTACGAGGTCTGAGTATTAAGTATGAATCATAGTTCGAAAACTTTGTGATCTATTTGATCTATTTCGTGCTCCAGATACTCGAATGAATATCCGACGAAGTAAAACCATCTTAATAAAGATGACAGACCCCATTCTCTGTACTATCCATAGGGTCAATTCTAACAAGTCACACACTCATATTCCGGAAATATACAATGCAGAAAAAAATTTCGCGGTCGAACTACCAAAGGAGAATAGGCTAACAATTTTAGACCTACATACTTTACTTTTTTGTATCGAACGAAAAGCTAGGACTTCAAGATTCTTCTCAGTCTAATTCACTGAAATTCCATCCAGTAGAACAGAAGAATTATAAATCTCTAAAATAATAGATAGGAATACCGCAAATAGCGCCATTGCAACACCCATCAAAGGGGTCGTTCCCCATCCAGGAGCTACTTTACCATATTCGGAATTCAACGGTTTCAATAACTTCCCTACAGTAGTGCTTCTTGGACCAGATCTAGAACTATCTTCAACAGTTTGTGTAGCCATAAATCTTATTTTGTATTCATTACGATCTGTTGACTTTGTATACCATTCCGTTGTAAATAAACGATCTTAGCATAGATCCATTGTGGTCTTTCAATTCTATAATAATGGAAACAGCAACTCTAGTCGCCATCTTTATATCTGGGTTACTTGTAAGTTTTACTGGGTATGCTCTATATACTGCCTTTGGGCAACCCTCTCAACAACTAAGAGATCCATTCGAGGAACACGGGGACTAGTTGACGTAATGAGCCTCCAACTATTTGGAGGCTCATTACGTCAATGAAGATAATGAAAAATTATTTCATTTTTTAGTTGAAATTGTAGGCGGTTCCCGAAAAAAAATAGCGAAAAAAATGATCCCTAAAGTCGATACTAAGAGAAATGTATAAACCAATGCTTCCATAAATTTGATCGTGGTTTACAATTATAGCTTTCATACCTGTTTTGTTTATGTTTACTTAGGAGTATCCCTCCGGATAAAGAACAAAAAAGAGTCAAAGAAACGGCAGCGATTTAAATCAAGATTCCTACAGTACCCTACCTATTAAATAAAAAAAATCGCAAACAGAAACTAAAAGAAAAAAGCAATGTTGCATCAGACTGCTTGTCTTTTTGTAGTTGGATCTCCAAGTTTTTGGAATGCCCCAAATTCCACCTGAGCATCCAAATCTGGATCAATACCAGCAAAAACATCTCTGAAGAGGGTTCTAGAACCATGCCAAATGTGTCCAAAGAAGAAAAGTAGAGCAAACGAAGCATGCCCAAAAGTAAACCACCCTCTTGGACTGCTACGAAAAACACCATCGGATTTCAAAGTAGCACGATCTAATTCAAAAATCTCACCCAATTGAGCCCGTCTAGCATATTTTTTCACAGTTGCGGGATCACTATAACTCACTCCATTGAGTTCACCACCATAAAATTCAACAGTTACACCTACTTGTTCGACACTATATTTAGATTCTGCCCTTCTAAACGGGACGTCGGCTCTAACAATTCCGTCTCCGTCTACCAAAACAACCGGAAATGTTTCAAAAAAAGTAGGCATACGGCGTACAAAAAGTTCACGCCCTTCTTTATTTCTAAAGACGGGGTGTCCTAACCATCCAACAGCTATTCCATCCCCATTGTCCATTGAACCCGCTCGGAATAACCCCCCTTTTGCTGGATTATTACCAATATAATCATAAAAAGCTAATTTTTCAGGAATTTTAGACCAAGCTTCTGATACACTTTGATTTTCAGCTAGTCCAGCACTAACTCTTCGATATATTTCTTGTTGAAAGTATCCCTGATCCCATTGATAACGAGTAGGACCAAATAATTCGATGGGAGTAGTTGCAGAACCATACCACATAGTTCCAGCAACAACAAAAGCTGCAAAAAAGACAGCAGCAATACTACTGGAAAGGACGGTTTCAATATTTCCCATACGTAATCCTTTGTATAGACGTTGAGGCGGACGAACACTAAGATGGAATAAGCCCGCTAATATACCCAACGTCCCTGCTGCAATATGATGAGAGGCTATTCCTCCCGGAACAAAAGGGTCAAAACCCTCCACGCCCCACGCCGGATTTACGGGTTGGACCTTTCCGGTTAGTCCATAAGGGTCGGATACCCATATTCCAGGACCAAATAATCCTGTTACATGAAATGCGCCAAAACCAAAGCAAGCCACCCCTGAAAGAAATAAATGAATTCCAAAAATCTTGGGCAAATCCAAAGAAGGTTTTCCTGTACGTTCATCACAAAAAATTTCTAGATCCCAATATACCCAATGCCAAATAGCTGCCAAGAAGCACAAGCCAGAAAACACGATATGTGCTGCGGCTACCCCTTCGTAACTCCAAAGACCCGGATTCGTTATAGTCCCTCCTGTAATATTCCAACCGCCCCATGAATTGGTTATTCCTAAACGAGTCATGAAAGGTATAACGAACATACCTTGTCTCCACATTGGATCAAGAACAGGGTCGGAGGGATCAAAAACTGCTAATTCATATAGAGCCATGGAACCGGCCCAACCAGCAACCAGAGCAGTATGCATTATATGAACCGAAAGCAAACGACCGGGATCATTCAATACAACAGTATGAACACGATACCAAGGCAAACCCATGGAAATACCCCTTTATCAACGAAAAATAGACACTATGTAACTTTATTGCATTGGAAAAAACTATGTTACGGACCTCCCCTTTTTAGGTAATTATTTCGTAGAAAGGATTAATATTTGTTCTATTCTGTTAGTAATAATGGAACAATTCGATTCATAGGAAAAAAGGGAAGCGGATCTATTCTATATCCGATAAGTACCAATACGCAATGGGGGTGAATCCTATTTTATATGAACCAAGATAGCTATTGTTGTTCATCATTCAGAAGCCCGTTCGTAAAAAGTTTCCTTTAATTTTTATTCATTCTCTCTTACTTTACTTTTATTTTATATTTTATTTTAGCTTATTCAACTTATGTATTAAATATGATTAATTTAAATATGATTAATATTAATAAAGTAGGAAAAAAGGATAATATTATTAAAAAAATGAAACCCCAGTCTTACGTTTCCACATCAAAGTGAAATAGAGAACTTCATTCTCTTTTTTTTCATTTCATGCCTATTGGCGTTCCAAAAGTACCTTTTCGAAGTCCTGGAGAAGGAGATACATCTTGGGTTGACATATAGTGCGACTTGTCAGATATATTGGGCTATATGGGATTTACCCGTTTTCTCCCTCGATCGAGATATCCTCTGTTTCGCCCAAAAAGATTGATTGAATTATCAAAAATTTGTAACGCGAAGCGCAAAAAATAAAGTGGAATTAAATGCAGGGAGTAGTTAGATTGATATTAGATTATCAAAAATTTTTTATGGTTTACGTGATCGGACTAATAAAATTAAGTATCCAGGCTCCGTTTAGCAAAAACCCAATTGATAATTAATATATAATATTTTGATAATTACTACTTAATATGATATGAAAAATTATGATAAAAAATTCTATTAAAAAATAAAAAAATTGAAACAGGGTGATCTAAAACTGTTGATCAAATAATATAATTAAAAATTTGTTTACTATTTGACAGAAGACATGTGAAAGAAATGAATTGAAAAAAAAAGAAGGAGTAGTAAAAAAAAAAGACGCGGTATTTGGTTCATTTGTCCTATATGTGCAAATCAAAATCGGGCAAATTTTTCCTTTTACTCGGAGTAGAGCATAAACCTAAAAAAATGAAAAAAAAAAAAGGAAGAAGCCCATTCAGGAACAAGAAAAAACCATCGCCATTTCAACTGAATCTCGATGAAAAAAAAATATCAATGAATCAAGTTAGTCTGACAGGCCTAATCAATCGTTTTATTATTTTATTATAGGATTATAATATCTAATAAAAGGGGCCAAAACTTTTTTTTTCTTTTACTTTTAAAAGGGGAGCAAGCCCTTCCCTTATTAAGTTAGAAAGAAAAGCCTTCTCTGAAAAAACGGGGGGGGTTGGAATCGACACATTGATTTTTTCACAATTTTTGTTGAACCGTATGCATCAAAAGGTGCCTGTACGGCTCCTAAGGAATAAAATTTTATCCTAATCAACCGACTTTATCGAGAAAGATTATTTTTTTTAGGCCAAGAGGTTGATACCGAAATCTCGAATCAACTTATTAGTCTTATGATATATCTCAGTATAGAAAAGGATACCAAAGATCTTTATTTGTTTATAAACTCTCCTGGTGGATGGGTAATATCTGGAATGGCTATTTATGATACTATGCAATTTGTGCGACCCGATGTACAGACAATATGCATGGGATTGGCCGCTTCAATAGCATCCTTTATCCTAGTCGGAGGAGCAATTACCAAACGTATAGCATTCCCTCACGCTTGGCGCCAATGAGTTTTTTTATTTTCGAGAAAAAAATACTATGCCTTCGCCATCGGAAATATGAATTAGTTAAGTAATAATAGCATGGCACTTCGAATTCGATATGAAATTTTTTAGATTAAAAAAATTAGATTATATATTGAAAGAGTAGTATGAGATAAGGGGGGGTATTTAAAATTATATCTTCCCTATTCGGGCACATCTCAGCGTCACAAACTTTGTTTTCACACCGGAAGCTTATTTACAAAATTTCTAGTAAAAAAAAAAAAAAGACACTTTGGGATTGCTGAATCATAGACGGATAAAAAAAATGATATATAAAGCAACGGAACCATCATAGTATTTTTTTAACTCCTACAAAAAAGAAGGATGGTAATTGGATCATTTATGGATCTGCGTATAATACAACCTATATTTTGTTTTCTTTCGCCGAAAGGAAAGGTCAAAAACGTAAATTCCATTGTGGAGCCGTATGCAATGCACAAAAAAAGCCTGTACGGTTATTCAAATTTCTCTGTTTTTTTGGTTATCTCACCTCATTCTGCGAAATAGAAGAACCTTTTCTATTATATCATCAGGGTAATGATCCATCAACCCGCTAGTTCGTTTTATGAGGCACAAACGGGAGAATTTATCTTGGAAGCGGAAGAACTACTAAAACTTCGCGAAACCATCACAAGGGTTTATGTACAAAGAACGGGCAAACCTATATGGGTTGTATCCGAAGACATGGAAAGGGATGTTTTTATGTCAGCAACAGAAGCCCAAGCTCATGGAATTGTTGATCTTGTAGCGGTTCAATAAAAAATAGGAGCGATTTCATGCAAATCTACCAGTGCTAATTTTATATCTTTTTAGATTAAAGGTTTAGTTTCATATTCTCTTCAATATTAAAAAAAATATATTGAAGAGAATCTTCAAGAGAAGTAATTCAGAATTAGCCGGTTAGAACCCATCTAAACCAGCCCATTATTTATATGATTCCGTATGCCAACCATTAAACAACTTATTAGAAATACAAGACAGCCAATCCGAAATGTCACGAAATCCCCAGCGCTTCGGGGATGCCCTCAGCGACGAGGAACATGTACTCGGGTGTATGTGCGACTCGTTTAGATCATAGACTGAAACACAAAAAGGAAATTCTTTTTGAAATATCAAGGATCAGTACCTGTTAATAAAATCGAATGGAGGAACTCGATTCATTATTTCAAAAAGATAGATCATTCATATCTTCTATTGTGTCTGAAACTTATGGTTTACATTGGTGCAAATCCAATCAACTCCATTTTTGAGAAAACCCCCAATGATAACAAATGGTTATCCATTAAGCGGGGGAAATTCCATTTTTTATTCAAAAGATTCCACTCTTGAAAGAAAAAAACGGACTAACAGGGTAAACGACCAAATCAATTTTAAAATGAAATACCGTTACTGTATAAAGTGGATCTCATTGTGAAAGACCTATTACTGGAATATTAATGGGGTAGAGCCAAAGAATGTGAATTGTACAAGTTACCAATAGTATTGATTAATTAAAAGAAGGAGCTCCGGTGTATAGAGAGGACCTCACCGTTTTAGAAGTAACCATAGAAACGATGGAACCCACTATTTATCCATTTCTATTTACTACTTTTTGTAGTTATTCTATTTTTTTTATATCAAGTATCAAGGCAATTTATCCTTTCAAAGCAAAGCAAAGGAAAATACCTAGCAAAAAATAGTGGTGGGGAAGGTTAGAGTAGCAAAAGCCATTGGAATTTTTTTTTATACATTGGAATAATTCGTTTGGTTATTAATGACTAGTAAAGGGGAAAAGAATAACTAAAAAAAAGAATTAGTTATTCATCAAAGTTTGATTTATTCAATGACTAGAATTAAACGCGGATATATAGCTCGGAGGCGTAGAACAAAACTTCGTTTATTTGCATCAAGCTTTCGAGGGGCTCATTCACGACTTACACGAACTATGACTCAACAGAGAATAAGAGCTTTAGTTTCGGCTCATCGGGATAGGGGTAAAAGAAAAAGAGATTTTCGTCGTTTATGGATCACTCGAATAAATGCCGTAATTCACGAAATGGAGGTATTCTATAGTTATAACCGATTCATACACAATCTGTACAAGAAGCAATTACTTCTTAATCGAAAAATACTTGCACAAATAGCTCTATTAAATAGGAGTTGTCTTTATACGATTTCGAATGAGATCAAAAAATGAGGGGATTGGAAGAAATCCACTAAAATATTTCAAATAGAGTTCTAAGGAGAATAAGCTCGGGGAGGGTAGAGTAGAAATTAGTATTATAAAAAAAAGTCGTCAAAACAAAACGAGGGTATATAGTCGCTAAAAAAAGAGTTATTCTTTTTCTTTTCGATTATTCTTTTCTTTTTTTTTTATGACAGACACAGACGTAACAATCAAATTTTGATTCTTGATTGGATTTGTCGAACAAAATATTAACCTCTTTTTTAATTCCTTCAGGTTGGAATTGTTATTCAATTGAAGAATAAGTCTATTTTTTTCTGGTTCTAAGGCTAGTAGTTCTAGGGGTCGACTCACTTCTTTCAAATTGTTTCTGATTATTAAGAAAAGGTAACAAAGATAAAATACGAGCTTGTTTTATAGCAATAGTAATTAATCGTTGTTGTTTTAAAGTTACTCTATTCACCCGTCTAGATAATATTTTTCCTTGTTCACTAATAAATCGACTAATTAAACTCATGTTTCTATAATCAATTCGATCCCCCGATTGGATCGGGGGCAAACGCCGACGAAAAGATCGCTTGGATTTAGTAAAAGGTCGCTTAGATTTATTCATAATTTTTTTAGTCCTTACCTCTAAAATCCTATTTTGATCGGATCAAAATAAAAACGATTTCTATTTCTATATAGGAGAGAGTTTCTATATAGAATTAAGAATATAGGATTAGATTTCTTTCTATTGATTTATTTATTTATATTTATATATATGTAATAATACGTAGATACTATCATTATTCCTGTTCTTAAAATCAAATTTGACATACAAGTACTCAATTTGATCTATTTCTTTATTTCCCCGTGAATTGTATGTTTATAACAATAGGGACAGAATTTTCTCAATTCCAATCGACTAGGAGTGTTATGCCGATTCTTTTGAGTAATATATCTGGAAATTCCCGCCGATTCTTTCTTAATATCATTTCGAACACAACTGGTACATTCCAAAATAATTGTTACTCGAACATCTTTACCTTTTGCCATGAAACCTCCTTTGGATTTATGATTCACCCCAATCTTCTATTTTCATTTTAGGATCCATAAAGAACAAGAACCAAAAAAATAGAAGCTGTTAATTAACTAAAAAAAATTTCTGAAATATTTCGTTGCAATGAATATTAATTAGTAATTAAATAAAAATAAAATAATAAGCAATACAATGATTTTTTGAAAACTATATTTAAAATCTTTGTACAGTATTTTTTTTTAAGTATCTCGTAGGATACTCTTTCCCTAGCAACACTTTTTTTTTCGTTCTATTACTAATTTAATTGGATCCTGAACCCTCGTTTTTATGACCTTTCGCCCCTTTTTTTTTCTAATTATTTTTTTAGAATGAAAATGAATTAAAAAAAAGGGGGCGAAAGGTCCCCGATCGTTGATCGTATCTCTAAAATATTTTACCCTTTCTGATGTTAATAACTAGAATTAAAAAAAGGGAAATGTTAATGCATCCGGAAATAAACGATTAATCTCTATTAATAAACCTGCTAACGAAACGAACCATAGAGTACTTAGTACCGGTGCTACGGAAAGATATGTTTTTAGATCTCGCATTTGAAATCCTCCTTCTTTCTTCTTTATTGTATTACAATATATATAGTAATATATATAACTATAGATGTACATGTAGTTAAGAAGTTCTTGTATTTGTATACGTAACCCCCCATTTTCAAAATTCGAATTGAAATATTGTCTACTGGAACGATCTTATAGATTCCATTTGAAAATGGAAACGCCTTTTATGTAAAATTGAAATTGATAGAATTTTCCTAAAAAAAAGTCATTTTTTTAATTATATATATGTTTGTTATCTGTGATATGAGAAAAAAAAAAAGAAGGATGTGGAAAACAAGACAGGAATTCTCTACAATGACACTGTAAACCAATTGAAAGGGATGTAGCGCAGCTTGGTAGCGCGTTTGTTTTGGGTACAAAATGTCACGGGTTCAAATCCTGTCATCCCTACCTATTACTGCTCTTCTGAGCAGTAACGAGGGATCTATTTTAGATCTATCTTTTTTTAATAAAATTGGACATACATATAATTCTGAAATTTATGATATACTATGATATAGTATATACGTACAAAATCGATTCGGGTTAAAGAATGTCCTCTTTCTAGCCTTTTCGTTTTTTAGAAAAAACAAGAAAAGCGCTCTTAGTTCAGTTCGGTAGAACGTGGGTCTCCAAAACCCAATGTCGTAGGTTCAAATCCTACAGAGCGTGATGTCATTCTTGTTTATTAGATTGTGTCAAAATTACACTGTTCGCAAATAATTGAGCAGCAATCTGAATTAGACCTCCCGCATATGAAAGCAAGAAGGAGGTCAGTCAAAAAAAAGAGATGTTAATTAATCAAAAGTCCAACTGATCACCACGTCTGTATTGTAAATAAGCAGTTACGAATAATCCAGCCAAAGTAATAGGAATTAGACCTAAGACGATTCCAAATAAAGAAACTTCAATCATTTCAATTTTCTTTTGTTTTCATTTTTGAAAGGGATAAAAGAGAGGTACTAGCTATTCCTAGCTCTTAATCTGTATTGCCGATGAATCTTAATGACCACAATTGGGTAATTAACACGGTAAGGAACTATCGAACATATGAAATACCATAGAAATCCTTTTTTATAAAAAAATCTTCATTCAATTCATTTCAAATAAGTCGTATTTTGCTTAGACCAATAAATAGAACTGAGGTTATAGTTAAAGCTGCTAGTAGAAAACCGAAATAACTAGTTATAGTAGGCATGAAGGGACTCAATAAAATATGTTTTTTTATACATATGTTTCTAAAGTACTTCCCTAAGTTTCAATAAAAAAAATTTTTAAGATAGATAAAAATATTAGTTCCAAGAATCAAAAAATTCAATTGAAAATTTGTGAGTTATCAATCATTATCGGTGGTATGAACAAAAATAGAGAAAAAGAACAAGAACTAAATTCATCGTCTTTGGCATCTGCACCATCTCAGGATTCAGAATTCACGTAACTGATTCATTGAAAAACTCTTTAAGAAATTAATAAGAAAAAAATAATACATAAAAAAAAGAACTCTATTATATAACTTCAGTCAAAACATAGAACTTTTTTTGAATAAACATATAAAAATTTTCAAAGAAGTTGTTTGATTCTTTTTTTTTTTTTTTAAGTGACCTTAGAACCTAGAATACGCCCCTTCTACTTTATAGTAATAGTAGAGCAGTTTTCTTCATTTAATCTATCGAATGAGACCAAAAAGAGGTATCCTACACGGAGAACGAGATCAGTCAAAAAAATATTTATTTATTTTAACTAGATTTTTAA